CGCTCAAGAAAAGTTCCAGAAGATGTTAATCGTAAATAAGAAGATTGTTTACGAAAAAAAACTAATAAAAATTCACATTCAAATATATAAGAATTGTATAGGAACCGAAATAGTCTTTTATTTTCTTTTGAAAAAACACAAATAGATTTTTTATGAGTAATGAGAAGACTATTCCAATTATGATATTCGTGAAGAAAGAATCGCAATGAATGCAAAAAAGGAACATCTTGAATCCAGCATTGAAGAATTTGAACCAAGATTTCCATATGGATGGGATGAGGTATTAGTATATCTGAGACATAATTTAAATGCGATAATTTGTCCTCTAAAAAGGGAAAAATTGAATGAATTGATCGTAAATTATGATATTTTGGTATTTCTTTTTTTTCGGAGAAAAAAGATACTAATCGCAGCGAGAACGGAATTTCTACAATAATTGCAAAACTTTCTGATATCATTTGAGAATCAAAATGAGAATAAAAAAAATTGTTATGCCCAACGAACCTCTTTTGGTTAGAATCATTAACCGAAGAAATCAAATAATTCTGTTGATAGATTCGAGTAATTAGGCGTTTTACAAGTGCTAAACTAGATTTATTGTCATAACCAAAAACTTCGACAGGTTCGTAAAAAATCGAACCATTTAAACCATGATCATGAGCAAGTGCATAAATATACTCCTGAAAGAGTAGCGGATATAGGAAGTGTTGTTGCCGAGATTTATCCTTTTCTAAATATCCTTGTAATTCTTCCATTGACTTACATTTCTACTTTAACCAGAAACAGTAGGCATTTCTTGGTTATCAAATTATACATAGTGCAATATGGTCAGAACAGAGTATGTATTATGTATGGAAAAAAATATATACCCCGGAAACAGGTAGTCCAATCAACAGATATTTTTCCTCTCCTCTTCTATCCAATGGGTTTATCTTCGTTATAATTCCCAGAGGTTCAAAAATCTTTTATTTTTGCAACCCGATCGCTCTTTTGACTTTGGAACAAATTCTTTTTGTCAGTATACTCTTTCTTCTACACATTCGTTTCCAATCCATAATAGAGAATAGTTAGGATTAAAAAAAAAAAACAAAAAAAAAGAATCAAAGGACCACTCACAGGAGAACCCTTCCCCGCATCAGGCACTAATTTTTTTTAACGTCTAATTAGATCGGGTAATTATTCAAATTAAGATAAGAATAGAAGCTCGTTGCTTTTTTTTTTACCAGAATTGGAGCCGTGGGGCTCTATCCATTTATTCACTAGACCCAACTGTAAATGTGAATTTCTTTTGTCTTCCTCCAAAAATAAAAAAATGGGAATAATCCGGTAGGAATCAACTCAAAATTCTACTAAAAATAATAAGAATATAAGAAGAAATTCCATTTTCTTCTTATTATTACGACATGCTGTTTTTTCCACCCATTACCTTTCAGGATCAGTCGCGGTCTTATAGACTCTACCAATAGTCTGGACGAATTCGTTGCTTCATCCAAATGTGTAAAAGATCATAGTCGCACTTAAAAGCCGAATACTCTACCGTTGAGTTAGCAACCCAGACAAATATGATATGTAGATACGATCGAAAAAAAAAATCAATTGAATTGCATTGCACTGTACAACTACGTCAAACCATTGAACTAACAAGAAATATAAAGGAAAATTTTGAGGATCAATTATAAACACCAAAATAACAAAATGAGCAGATCGGATTAAAAGGATTTCCAATAGAAATATCAAAATTTATACAGACCACCCGTTTTCTAAAAATTTTTTATTTTCGTTAAGAAAATACATCTTGTATTGTATAACAGTAAATCCAGCAAACCCATCATTTGACTGAAGTAAAGGAAAAACCAACAGGGGTCGGAATAAAATAAATGGATCCATTTATCTACGATCGAATTATATTTGTTCGATACACCATTGTCAATATGAGTGGAATGTTGAGAGAACAAATTCAATTAATTAGTAAGTAAATCAAATAAGGATTTGTGTTGGATTGGCACAACATAAATAATAAATTTAGATGAAAAAAAAAGGTACAGAAAAATGTCGGGTTTATTCAATCAATAGAGGTACAATAAGCAAGGTTCGTCCTTTGTTTGTTGGTGGATTTCCACAACAACAATAAAAATAAATAAAAAAGTATGAATAGAACAAGAAAAAAGCAAATTTTGGGTAAATAATTACCCAAAATAGATACTAGTTACCTTTCTTTTTTTTGTTGTTTATTTCTTTAAAAAGCTCTTTCTTTAAATAATTCTGCCTTCCTTAAAATATCATGAACAGTTCCTGTAGGTTGAGCACCTTTTTCAAGGAAATAACGAATAGCGGGAACGTTTAAATAAGTTTGATTCTGTATCGGATCGTAAAAACCTACTTTTTGAAGATCTCTTCCTTCTCTTCGGGATCGAACATCAATTGCAACGATTCGATAGATCGCTCATTGGGATAGATGTAGATAAATAATACCCCCCCCCCTAGAAACGTATAGGAGGTTTTCTCCTCATACGGCTCGAGAAAAAACGATTTAAATTCGAATATTTCTGTATATAATAGCAAATAGATCCAAAAAATAATGGACTATGATTTTAGTCGTTTTTTGTTCTTACTTACAGAAAAAAAAGAAATATCATTCATACTCATAACTCAAGTTGGGTAATTCGGAAAAAGTTCGAAGGTAAAGTAAATCCTTAGACATTTCTTGAGTCGTCTCGAATCTATTTTTACTCCTCATTCTAGTAAAATTATTGAGACAATTGAAAATAGTGTTTCCTTGTTCCGGAATCCTTTCTCTTTGCTTTGTAAAATCATTGGGTTTAGACATTACTTCGGTGATCCTTATTCCTTTTCAAAATGGCAGCAACATACCTTTTGTTTTTTGTTATTTCTTTCTATAGAAAGATAATACGAATGATTGATTCCCTTGTAATATAATGCACTTTAAATTTGAATCAAAAAAGTTTTCCTAATTCCAACAAATTTGTTTGACTTTTTTTATTTCATTTTGCATTTCAAACTTGTTCGGATTTTAACCCTTCGATTTCTATATTGAAGATATACTTACAAAGTTGGTCTAACTTATTTATTGTTACTAACCCTAGATTCTTCCTCCCGATAAATGAATCAATACTTTTTGCTCGAGCTCCATCGTGTACTATTCCTATTTACCAACCCAACACAAATTAGGTTCCTAGCAAGAACAGAACAAACTATGTCGATTCAAGAGCATCTTCATTCCTATAGAAAATGGTGGATGTAAGAATCCACAACGAATCATGTCCTTCAAGTCGCACGTTGCTTTCTACCACATCGTTTCAAACGAAGTTTTACCATAACATTCCTCTAATTAAATTTCGAACCGGTATGGAATTGATTCAAGATGGAATCATGAATAGTCATTGGCTCAACGGTATATAAATACCTTTTATGTATCTATGGATAGATAAATAGTTATCCGGAAAGGTCTTAGAAAGGATTTAAGTTATTTCGCCCCATATTCTATCATATGAATGAAACAGATTTCTCAAAAAGACGAATAAACGAATTTACTTAAGTCTTATTTACATCTTCAACAGATTGTTCGGGATGGTGAATCATGAAAAAGATCCCATTTTTCTCGAACAAAAAAATTCTAAACTTCAAAAGAACAGCCTTTAATAGAAATAGATTTCCAATCTAATCCCGGATGGATTGGAAATTCCGGAACAAAATCAGTTATTAACCAAATATAAACTATTTCAATGACTCGAAAAGGCCAGAAGTTTCTCTAAAATGAAGATTCAAATCCTTTTTTGTTTTCATGAGGATGGAATAGAAAAGGTCTCGTGTAAAGTAAGATTAAAGTCGTTATTTTTTCTTTCAATTCTTTCTTTCATCTGAAAGAGAAAATCAGAATCAAGAATAAGAAGAATCTAATCTTTTCGTATCCATCATATACAACGAACAATTCTTACCGGAGGTAATCATGGATATTTAAAGAATCACAGACCCTTATTGACTTAACCAAAGGACCGCGGTTACTGAACAATACAATAATTATATAATATATATATAATTATATAATATAGGACTTGTTCTTTTTTTTTTTATTATCTTGTTATATTATTTTTATATTATTATATTATACAGTATACAGACAGATTTTGTTTTACTTCAGGTTCCAAAATCTTTCCGCCAATTCCATAGAATATATAAATTTTCATCCATCCAATCGTTACATTACATTGATATTCATTTGAATAAGATATAAGATAAAATTCAAAAAAACGGGATCCAGATCAATTCGTTTTTCTTATTTTTTTTCTTAGAAGTTTTAAGACGAACCACGAAATGAAATTAATACCAAAAACTACGTAATCTTTAGTCTCCACATAAAATAAAGTGTGGAATTGGGATACACTATTTATTTTTCTTTAGGCCCCCTTGGGAATGGAATAGAAAAAGGGGCCTTTTTCCATTTCGATTCAGAATGCATCATGTTAGAATTCACATTTCACGGATATGGAACACAAAGCTTCCATAAGTAACTAACTTCAATATGAATATGAGTAGTACAAGCATACTCTGAATGGGAATGCTCCCCCAATTCTTTTTTGAATTGGGAATTCAAAGAAATATCTTTATTTCTACCCGTGCACTCGATCGCGTTTGTGAGAAACCAAACGAAAGAAAAGATATAATTCTACGAATTATTCCTAGAATTCAGAACAGAGGGTTGGATCACATTATATCCAAAAAGTTGTTAAAGAGAAGAATCTTTCGTTTCTGATGAAGACGATCTGGGACGGAAGGATTCGAACCTCCGAGTGACGGGACCAAAACCCGCTGCCTTACCGCTTGGCCACGCCCCATTTAGATTTATATTCGACACTAATAAAGACTAATATTGGTATTGGTCATTCGTCAATCCCAACCCAAATACATATGAAATACATTGTTGCTAGGATTCAACACATGTAAATACAGAATAAAAAAATTATTGATCATTACATAAAATTCAATTAAGATATTGTATGAAACTAGAATTCCTTGTATTCTCATTTGAGAATGAAAGGAAAGATTTTGGATTTGGGAGAGTTCGAAGAAAAGGAAGGATTTTTTGACCCACCTTTTCATTTTTTCCCTCATAAAAAAAACTCAACCAAAATCAAATTTTCTAATCTACAAGAATGAAATGTTTGTTATGCTTAATATCTTTAGTTTAATCTGTATCTGTCTTAATTCTACCCTTTATTCGAGTAGTTTTTTCTTCGCCAAACTGCCCGAGGCTTATGCCTTTTTCAATCCCATCGTAGATGTTATGCCTGTCATACCTCTACTATTTTTTCTCTTAGCCTTTGTTTGGCAAGCCGCTGTAAGTTTTCGATAAAATCTTTACTACTCTGCAAAATTCATGATTTATCCAAAAAAATTCTAAAAATTGATAAGATCAGATAAGTTTTACATTATGAACCCTCGATTCTAAAATGGAAATTCTTGTATATTGAATTGAATGACCCCGGTGATAAATTTTGATCAACTTATTTCCTCGTTCTGACCTTCCAGTAAACAAGGACTTTCTAAGGACCCCACAATACCCAACAATGGATATGGCCAAAAATTTTTGGTAATGAAGGAATCAGAATCTTTCTTTTCTTGTATTCCAAATAAATTCGTGAAAATTCTTTTTTTTTCAAGAAAAGACTTCATTTTTTGGGGCGTTATGTCAAAATAGTGTATGTGATAAAAAATGGGCAATCTATTTCCTTTTTCAAAAAAAAAATCTTGGAGATTGTGTAATGCTTACTCTCAAACTCTTCGTTTACACAGTAGTGATATTTTTTGTTTCTCTGTTCATCTTCGGATTCTTATCTAACGATCCGGGCCGTAATCCTGGACGTGAGGAATAAAAAAAAAAGATTTTGAGTTTTTCTTTACTTTATTTTTATGTATTCTATACATTTACCTATGATGAAAAAATCAAGGGATCGAAATTTTTTAAAATTCGAAAGTCTGAAGTGATCAGAGAGAGCGGAGAGAGAGGGATTCGAACCCTCGGTACAAATAACTCGTACAACGGATTAGCAATCTGCCGCTTTAGTCCACTCAGCCATCTCTCCCAATTCAAAATTGAAAATTTTTTTATGTGACGCGACACGTGAAGTAAAAAAGATTGAAAAAAAAAAAAAAAACGTTTTCTTTCTTTATTACTTTATATTATATATATTATAAGAATTATAAGATTAGATTATAAGGATAAAATAACGATATAAATAATATAAATATAATATATATTATTATTATATTTTATTTTATATTTAAATTAAATATATTAAAATATTAAATATATTAAAATGAAAAATGGATAAGGTTTATCTACGAATTTGATCAGTAATTTAATTTAGATAATGATTTGAAACGGATGCCTTATCTCCAATAGAATAGATATAGAAAGAATACCTTACTTCAACTTCACTTCTTGGATTTTGTAAGAAAGGTTTATCCCCCCGGCCTGGTTAAGTACTGGCCGGGCCATTACATTACTTCTTTTGTTCTGATGAATCATTTCATAGATCAAACAATTTAATTATTTTTGATTTGATATCAAATCAAAAATACTTGTTATTGAAGCAACAGCAAAGGCAGTTTCCATCTCCATTCCTATGATAGAAGTGTCATTTCTTAGTATTATTAAGACTATAAGAACTATAGAATATGAATATTTTTTCACATTTTAAATATTTTAAGTTTTAAAATATTTTTGTTATTAGTATTTTTTTTTTTCTCAATTTACTTAGTTACTTAAGTGGAAAAGGGCACATACATATATTGATATTAAATAATATCAAAAAGGAAACACACATATGTTATAACATATATAACATAACTCATTTACTTGTTCAAGGGACAAGCTTTATTTTAAAATTTGAGATCCAATAAATCCGAACTCAAATTCATAAAATCCGGCAGTTAAAAGGGAAGTTGAAAACGAAAAAAGAAATGCAGAATTCGTCATTTTTATGGTTCAGCTTCAATAATTCCTTCGATTCGGGAGTGTCAGTAATGACTTCCAGCAAACGATAAAGTATAACTTTTCACTTTATTATGTTATGTATGATTTTGTTATTTAAATTAAATAAGCTGCCTTCTATTCTTCGCCTATTTTTTCAAGTACCCCCAGTGAGACGAAGTGTCAACGCTAGAATTTTCATGAGTCTGATGCTAGCTTAATTGTCTCTCATTCTTTTGTTCGACAAAAGGTCCATTCATATATAATAATGAATATGTAGCGGGTATAGTTTAGTGGTAAAAGTGTGATTCGTTCGATTAATAACTTAAATAGTTAAGGGGTCCTTCGGTTTTTTCATATTCCGGTCCCCAAAAACTTTATTTCTTAAAAAAGGTTTAATCCTTTTTCTCTCAATAGCATATTTGAGGAAGAATATACATTCTCGCGATTTGTACCCAGAGGTCAATTCGAAATGGAATAAAAACGGGATTATGGAGTCGCGAAGCATA